TTTCTGGTCGCGTAGCTTCATAATAATTCTGTAAAGCTTCTGCATAATTTCCTTCGGATTGAGCTGACATCCGTTACGGTCGTTCATTAAATCTCCGTTCCAGAACCGTACGTGAGATCTTCATCTCATACGGCTCCTCCCTTCTGTGCATAGTACTAAGAACTAAGAGGGATCATTCATGTAATCAAAATTTCACTAGTCTCATTATGAACTGACAGGAGCTGGTATTTTTACAAGAAATTGCTAGCCAGCCTTCCCACAAGAGGTTTCTTCTTAACACCAATCATATTAGTGCTAGATTGAAAAGGTAACTCCAAAGATTTCTTTGTACTCAACGCTTACGATTTCCAGGAATTAGTCACTTCAACGATCTTTGATGGTTATACGGGTACAAAAAGTACGAATGAGATGGATCTTTGTTTTCCTAACCATTCTTTTGAGTCCCGATACCGATAAGGAAAGGGGTTCTTTATAACAAAGTTTTTGTGTTGTTGATTCCTAGGTGTAGTGCTTTTTCCCCGATGCCACCTATTGGTACTAAATGAAGCAGTATTGACCTCCAATACAGAACCTATAGATGTAACCTTTCGCTCAATACTAAAATCAATAATTGAAGCATCTAAGGCTGCATCAATCGAGGATACACGACAGAAGGGATTGCTCTATTTCTAAACTTCACCTTCACCAAGCGTAGATTTCTTTCACTAATTTGTTTTTTTTCTATTCCTAACTACGTTCTTTTTTTCGTAAAACTGAGAGGTAAAAAACAAGAAAAAATCAAATCGCACCATCTCTATAATAGGTAAATGCCTTTTTTTCTCCTGAAGTTGTCGGAATTATTCGTAATAAGATATTGGCTACAATTGAAGAGGTCTTATCAATAAAATTTTCATTTATTCGAGATCTAGGCATAATTAGCAATTCATTCTATAATTCTTCTCATCCCCCTTCGGGGAAAATGATCCCACAAAAAAAGGAATTGTAAGGAATTGTACAGTACAAAATAACATAAAAACATACTGATTGGAAAAGAAATTTCTTCTTATGGAACCATCGGGCGGTCATACATGTACTACAATTAAGATGAAGGACTCGCTATTCATTCGGGTTTTGGTCAAGAATAACATTCTGTAGGAGAGATGGCCGAGTGGTTCAAGGCGTAGCATTGGAACTGCTATATAGACTTTTGTTTACCGAGGGTTCGAATCCCTCTCTCTCCGTTTATTTTCATTCATAAACGTTACCGACTACAATATATTAAATAAAATAATAATTGATATCATTATTATAACGGTAAGACCCTTATTTACTTATTTAATATAAATTCTCTATTCCTAATTCATCCCTGTGATAGGTCAAATACAAATAGAAATATCGTATTGATATCGAAAAAAAAATTGAAAGAATCCTATTATCCTTTTTTGATACGTGAATGAGACAGGGCGCGAGGTACTCTATTGACTTCAGCGAAAGGGGTTAAAATTGGTATGAACCTTGCTTTTTTATTTTTGTTAGAATCAAGTCTGACGGGAATAATATTCTACGACCAACAACTCATTTATTTTCAGACCGATCCATTTACTATCTATTATTTGATTTACAAATCCTTTATATTGTAAGGAATCAATAGTCAAATGGTTTGGCAATTCCCCGTGGGGGGATGAAACAAGAGAATTTTGAATCAGAGCTTTCGATCTTTCTTTATCCTTTGCAGTAAGAATATCTCGGGGTTTGCAACGATAACTTGGTATATCCACTATACGACCATTAACTAAAATGTGCCTATGGTTAACTAATTGTCTGGCTCCGGGAATGGTCGAAGCCATACCTAATCGAAAAAGGATGTTATCCAAACGCATCTCAAGTAGTTGTAGTAAAACCTGGCCTGTTGACCCTTTGGCTTTTCCAGCAATATGCACATATTTAAGTAATTGTTGCTCTGTCAGACCATAATGAAAACGCAATTTCTGTTTCTCTTCTAAACGAATACGATATTGTGATCTTTTTCCAGAGCGCAATTGGGTTTGAAGATCACTTCTGGATCTGGGTCTTTTACTAGTTAGTCCCGGTAAAGCCCCCAGCCGGCGTATTTTTTTGAAACGAGGTCCTCGGTAACGAGACATATAAAGGCTCCTTTTTGATTCACTTTCATTTGACAAAAAAATATAAATTCAGACTGAACTAAAAGATTAGCAAAGTAAAACTCAATTTACTAAAGTCCTACAAAACAGAATCAAATAAATTTTATCAATATTCGTATTTTTTGTATATATAGGAAATTCAAGCGAAGGTTACGTTTTACAATTTATTCTGTAGAGATCTAATTGTTCTAGTAAACTTTTTTCTTCATAGCTAGAACTGCAAGTTACCATGACATAATAGATCGGTGACCCGACATTTAGAGAAAGCGAGGTTAGATATTTTCAATCATGGAAAGAAAGAGATTGATAAAGAAAAAGAGCCGGCTATCGGAATCGAACCGATGACCATTGCATTACAAATGCGATGCTCTAACCTCTGAGCTAAGCGGGCGGATATAAGAGTAATAGTGTATAGGAATATAGGAAACTCTTTGATCTTAGCTATTACCTAGTGATTCTTCTTAGAAAATAGAAAAGAAAACTATTTAGATCTAGATAAATTTGATATATAAATATAAATAGAAATCCAATTCCATATTCATATATATATGAATATAAAAATAAGATATATAAAATATCAATGAAATTAGAATTTTCAATGAAAAAAATAATGAATATAGACCGTTCCACTATTACAAAAGGCAGTGTGAAAATGAAGGAGTAGGAAAGACATATATATATGTGGGATATATCTATCCATATTGAATTGCGGATACATCAATGATAGAATCATTATAATTTCGTATTGAAACAAATAGGAGAGATGAAATGATAGAATATAAAATAGAGGGTGGGTAAAAAAAGAAAATAAAAGATAGAAGCATACACTTTTTCAATATAGGAATCATTACCTAATTAATTCAATAGTGCCAAGATAAATGAAAGAGGTGGGTGGAATTACAACTGGATTCTTGTCTCATAAGGAAAGGGGGATATGGCGAAATTGGTAGACGCTACGGACTTGATTGGATTGAGCCTTGGTATGGAAACCTGCTAAGTGATAACTTCCAAATTCAGAGAAACCCTGGAACTAAAAATGGGCAATCCTGAGCCAAATCCTTGTTTTGAGAGAAAAAAAAATGGAAAATGAGAAGAAAAAGGGATAGGTGCAGAGACTCGATGGAAGCTGTTCTAACGAATGAAATTGAATATGTTACGTTAGTAGCTAAAATCCTTCTATCGAAATGACAGAAAGGATAACCTTATATATTTAATACGTACGTATACATACTGACATAGCAAACGATTAATCACAACCAAAATCTTATATTTTTTTCTATTAGATATTAGTAATATCTTAGTATATTTCTATTTCTTTGCTATTCTTATTATATTCATTCTATATTTTATTATTTTATTTATATTTTAATAGATTATATTAAGAATTAGATTAAGAAAAGAATCTATATATTTATGAATTATAGAATAAAATATAAAATAATAAAATATAGAATTCTATTCTTTCAGAATAGAATAATATTTCTATATTATTATTATTTATTTATTTCTTATTTATATTACTATTAAAATAATTAAAAAATAATTAAAATAAGTAATAATATGAGAGTAATAATATGAGATAAGGATCTATAGAAACCCTATATTTCTATTCTCTATTAATTAGAATGATAGAGATCAAAAAGTATATGAAAAATTGAAGAGTTATTGTGAATCAATTCCTATTGAAGTTGACAAAAGGATTGAATTCAAATATTCAGTAATCAAATGATTCATTCCAGAGTTTGATAGATCTTTTGAAGATTAAGAAGATTAATCGGACGAGAATAAAGAGAGAGTCCCATTTTACATGTCAATACTGACAATAATGAAATTTATTGTAAGAGGAAAATCCGTCGAATTTTGAAATCATGAGGGTTCGAGTCCCTCTATCCCCAATAAAAAGCCCATTTTACTTCCTCGCTCTTTTTTTATCCTCATCCTCTTTATCATTTCATTCACTCTGTTCTTTCACAAATGGATCCGAATAGAAATCCTCGTATCTTCTTCCAATCCAATCTCATTTGTTCTGTATAATACGCTATAAACATATATGCTCAAGGAATCTCCGTTATTGAATCATTCATAGTCCATATATTTTTCCTTTCATTTACAAAGAAAGTCTTCTTTTTGAAGATCTAAAATATTCGGGGTCTAGGGCCAATTTGTTAATATTTTATTTTTGAGTTCTTTTCATTGACATAGATATAAGTACTCTGCTAGGATGATGCACAAGAAATGGTCGGGATAGCTCAGTTGGTAGAGCAGAGGACTGAAAATCCTCGTGTCACCAGTTCAAATCTGGTTCCTGACACGTGAATAATGTATCGGATAGATATTATTTACTTTCTTTTTCATTTGTATTTTTTTCCTCTCTGTTCATATTTTTTTTATTACAAAAGTATGTGAAATTTTCATATATATCTCATTTTGTATTTCTTCATTTCGTTTCTTCTGTCTTTTCTTTCAAATTTCCTATTTTTTTGTCACTGCAGAATTCTTTTGAGTCATCCTATTGTTTCTGCTCATACGAAATGTATATTCTATGATATCTTCCCAATTGAGGAATAGCAAAGAGAGTCTCTTTTTCTTTTTTTAGTTTAAGTTTAGCCCCTCCACAATAAGAATGAAATTACAGTTATTCTGTTTCATCTAGAAGGGGAATGCCGAGATGCTCATTGAATGATAAAAAACCCTTTTTTACTTATTTTTACTTATACGACACGACTCCGGATTTCATAGAAATTGGGCGTAATATAGTCTTTACGTAAAGGCCAGCCTATCCAAATTTCAGGCATCAAGATACGTTTAAGGCGAGGATGATTCTCATAAGAAATTCCCAACATATCATAAGATTCCCGTTCCTGAAAATAAGAACTTCTCCAAATCCAGAAAACTGACGGGGTTTGAGGATTACTCCTGGGAGCAAATACTTTTATGCATACCTCTTCTGGTTTATCTATACCATACCGTATTTTCGTAAGGTGATACACACTAACTAAAAACCCGCCTGGTGCTACATCATAGGCACACTGGGAGCGTAAATAATTGTAACCATATACATATGAAATGACAGCAATGAAATCCCAATCCTCGGTTTTTATTTGTAAAGTCTCTATTCCTCGGCAATCAAAGCCTAAAGATCTATGAATTAGCTCATGCTTGACTAGCCAATCAGATAAATGAACCTGCATCTTCTTCATCTCTCCCACATTTTTATTTGTATGAATATTTCACATTGACAATGAAATTTTTAATGATTTACCCACTGTTTCTTATTCTGCACAAAGAAACTCTGTCTGATTCACTAATTCGTAGGAAGATACTGACCTTTTGGATTTGAGATCTTTTTCAAATCCAAAAGGTATCTCTGAAGTAGATGGTTATTTATAGAGTAATCCTTGATCATAATTTCCAGTATGAGTACTGCGTTGAAAGTAAAACTTGTGATTAGTAGTAAAACATTGATTCTCCTGTCGATACACAGTTCTATCTTCAAATATTTTTCTGGATATTTTCTTACGAAATTTCGTTATAGCATCTATAATTGCCTCTGGCTTAGGCGGACAGCCTGGCAAATAGGCATCCGCAGGAATTAGCTTATCTACTCTGCGAACAGTACTATAAGAATAAGTACTGAACATCCCTCCTTTAATAGTACAGGCTCCCATAGCAATGACACATTTTGGTTCAGGCATTTGCTATGGGAGCCTATTAATGAAGCAAATTAAATGAAACAACAACTGGTACCATAGAGAAGCAGCCATAAACTGGAAAGTCTTGACCAATTTGAGAGATCATTCAATGTAGTTGAAATAATTGAATCGGGGTTTTTTTGGTTAAGTAATGGAAACTCAACAAAATTCATAACTGTTTCAATGTCATCCTTTCCTTTTCTTTTGATTGTCTAAATATTTAGCTAAGACCATCCCAACGCTCCTTTTCGCCATGCATAAACTGAACCCACAATTGGGATAAGCACAAAAATAAAAGCTTCTATAAATACAGATACACACCCAATACATCAAAGCTCATTGCCTATGGATAAAGAAAGACCGTTTCAACATCAAAAACTAGAGCTAACATGTAATAACAAATTCAAAATTGTACCCAAGCATCCCCCATGGGTTCTATACCTGATTCATAACTAGAAAGCTTTTCTGGACCTTCCCTAATCGGGGTTAAAATCCCAGAAATGACAAATACCAAGATAGGAATAACACTTGATATTATTAGGAATGCCCAGAAAATATCATATTTGTGAAGCAGAAACATAAAAGTACTCCTATGAATTTTGAATAGGCTTAATTCTTCCATTCAAATTGGAATTCTCAAATCATCTAGAACTTCTTAGATAAAAAAAAGAAAATAATTTTGATCGGATAAAACCGCATAGTTGGGAGTTTGTTTGCTGTAGGACATATCTTGTTTCAAGATTCATCTAATGTTATCCCACTTCTATTTTTCTTTTTTTCTCCTTTTGATTCTATTTCTATATATGATGTGTAGACATAGCATGCTCTTATACTTAGTTATTTTTCTTTTCTATTCCACTTATTCTTATACTTAATTTATACTGATTATCTTATGTATATTTTTTCTATTTCATATTGATCTTATATATTATAAATAGAAAGTAAGAGTAAAGAATCCCTTATCTTATAGTAAATAAGATATTAAAGAAATTACAAATGAAATCTTCAATTAAGATTTAAAATTCAATTAAAAAAAAAATAATAAAAAAGTCATAAAAAATATCATATGTAATTCATTCATGAAAGTGGATGAAGAGAGATGGATATTTGATCTAAGATTTGACAAATACCAATTTGTTCCGTTGGAATGAATTATTGTGTTTATTTTATTGTTCCTACTACCACTCAAATTTATATACAAAACGAAAATGTAATGTATTAGGGCTATACGGACTCGAACCGTAGACCTTCTCGGTAAAACAGAGAGAACTTATTATTATCGAAATGATTCAAACTGTTTCAAAGACCCAACATGCATTTTGTTGCATTGGGCTTTTTCATCAACTGATGTAAAGATCAGTTAGTCCACCATATTTTGTCTTTAGAGGAAGATAAGAAGATAATGAAATGGTTCCATGTGCTCTGATTCATTATTTGTATCCTGATCTAGGAGCAATACCAAAGTGTTTCAAAGAAGGGTGACCTTTATTTAGGTCTGCCTTCGGCCTAGATTAACCTAAGTGAAATGCAGTCTCTATCGCTCCGCTGCAAGAGTCGAATATGAGACTTCATACACCTCAAAGCTCATAGGACGAAAAGAGGTTCTTTTGAGATCCTTATACTCATTATGCCTGGCATTTAATGGACTGGGCATTTACCTTACAATGGCAGGTTCTATTTGATTTGGCACCGGAATTCGCACCTGAACCGGATCAAAACAAATCTGTCAGGCTATGTTTCTCTTGTTCTCTCGAATCTACGGAGTAAGACATCTACTTCTCAAAAAGATAAATTATGGTCATTACATAAAGGGCTCCCTTGAAAAACATTGGCGCACGTGTAAACGAGGTGCTCTACCTAACTGAGCTATAGCCCTTGTCATAACCATTTTAACATAGAGACAATTTCTTGTCAAGAAGTCAAGAAGGTTATCCCATAATCCCACATGATAACTCTCTGATCCATTTATATTTACTGATAAAATATTTATATTGCTTAGGAAAAATATTTTACCTATAATCCATCGAAGCGATGGAGACCCTTTTTGTGGTGATAAATGACCTACTTAACCCAGTGGTTAGAGTATTGCTTTCATACGGCGGGAGTCGTTGGTTCAAATCCAATAGTAGGTAGAACTTATTAGATACCGGATTCCATGGTATCTAATAAGTTTTTCTACCCATCCTCTTTATATCATCTAATTAATCTCAAATTAGACTTAATTGTGTTCAATTTGTGGAATCAAGATATAGTGTGTAGTGTATAATAAAGAACTCTTTTGATTTTGATTGAATGTATTGACTACTAATAGGAAATCACTTTGACAACTTCTACTCGTGTCCTAGCTCGTCTGAGAGCTAGATTTGCCTCAATTGATTGTCTCTTACCCTCAGCTCTACTCAAGTTAGCCTCAGCTATTTCAAGAGTTTGTTGAGCTTCTTGTGGATCAATGTCAGTACTAATTTCCGCACCATTTCCTAAAATGGTGATCTCATTATTACTTATTCTAGCAAAACCGCCCATAAGAGCCACCGTTAACCATCGGTCGTTTAGCCGTATTCTCAAAAGACCTATATCTACAGCCGTGGCAATGGGGGCATGATTTGGTAATACCCCAATCTGTCCACTATTAGTAGATAAAATAATCTCTTTCACTTCGGAATCCCAAATCATTCGATTAGGAGTCAGTACACAAAGATTTAAGGTCATTTCTTCAATTTGCTCTCCTCTTCTAAGTTCATAGCTTTCGCGATAGCTTCGTCGATGTTACCCACCAAATAAAAGGCCTGCTCGGGAAGACCGTCTAATTCTCCGGAAAGGATGAATTGAAACCCCCTAATTGTTTCTGCGAGACCAACATATTTCCCTGGAGAACCAGTAAAGACTTCTGCCACAAAGAAGGGTTGTGATAAGAAACGTTCAATCTTGCGTGCTCTTGCTACAGTTAAACGATCTTCTTCGGATAATTCGTCCAACCCAAGGATAGCTATAATGTCCTGAAGTTCTTTGTAACGTTGTGAAGTTTGTTTAACCCTTTGCGCAGTTTCATAATGTTCCTTGCCAACGATCCGAGGTTGTAACATAGTTGACGTTGAATCCAAAGGATCTACTGCTGGATAAATGCCTTTGGCAGATAATCCTCTTGATAATACGGTAGTAGCATCTAAATGTGAAAATGTCGTGGCGGGAGCTGGGTCGGTCAAATCATCCGCAGGTACATAAACTGCTTGGATCGATGTTATGGATCCTTCCTTGGTAGAAGCAATTCTTTCTTGCAAAGAACCCATTTCCGTACTAAGGGTAGGTTGATAACCCACTGCAGAAGGCATTCTACCTAATAAGGCAGAGACTTCGGACCCTGCTTGAACGAAACGAAATATATTGTCGATGAATAGAAGTACATCTTGCTCATTAACATCCCGAAAATATTCCGCCATGGTTAGGGCAGTCAAGCCAACTCTCATACGAGCTCCTGGCGGTTCATTCATTTGACCATAGACTAGAGCCACTTTTGATTCTGTAATATTTTTTTCATTAATCACCCCGGATTCTTTCATTTCCATGTAGAGATCATTTCCTTCACGAGTACGTTCACCTACTCCGCCAAATACGGATACACCTCCATGAGCTTTGGCAATGTTGTTGATCAATTCCATGATGAGTACTGTTTTACCCACTCCAGCTCCCCCAAATAGTCCAATTTTTCCTCCACGGCGATAGGGGGCTAAAAGATCCACCACTTTAATCCCTGTTTCAAAGATTGATAATTTCGTATCTAACTGTATGAAGGCGGGTGCAGATCTATGAATAGGAGATGTTGTGCAAGTATCAACAGGACCTAAATTATCAACGGGCTCTCCAAGAACGTTGAAAATTCGTCCGAGAGTAACTCCCCCGACTGGAACACTTAGAGGAGCTCCCGTGTCAATCACTTTCATTCCTCTCATCAGACCATCTGTAGCACTCATAGCTACAGCTCTCACTCGATTATTTCCTAATAATTGTTGTACTTCACAAGTTACATTAATTTGCTGACCGACAGTATCTCGACCCTGAATTACCAAAGCATTATAAATATTAGGCATCTTGCCCGGTGTAAAAATGACATCCAGTACTGGGCCAATAATTTGAGCAATGCGCCCTAGGTTTTGTTCTTCAAGTGTAGAA